CGTGTCGAATGGATCAGAGAAGGTAGGGTTCCCCTACAAACCATTCGAGCCAAAATTGATTATTGTTCCTATACAGTTCGAACTATCTATGGGGCATTAGGAATCAAAATTTGGATATTTGCAGACGAGGAATAATGGGCCTTTCGTTGTCTTTCTGTTCCATCCATCCGGCAATTGAATAAAAAATCACAAACTCGTTCATTTTTTTCCGTTCAATCAAAAAAATGAGAATTTTTTCGAATTCTTAATTCTATAGGGTTGAATAACAATTCGATTGACTCCATCTCCATATAATTGCTATGCTTAGTGTGTGACTCGTTGGTTTTTTATTTAGAGTTAGGTTAGGATTAAAAAACAAAGGGCCATCCCCTAGTATGAACTAATAACTATATAACTAATAACCAGCTCATTGCTTCGTATTATCTGGATCCAAGGAACCAGTCGCTATATGATGTATTGATCATATTGTTGTAGCAACTGAAGCATTTTTTTTTACATAAAAGAAAAATCAATCTATAAGGTTGTGAAGCAAAAACAAAGGGATATGGATAAATGGAGGGGTGAGAGAAAGAAAGAAAAAGAATAGCAATGATATATGATTCCAATATGTATGGTCTATGAACTATCTTATAAAAGGCAATGTAATAAAGCATTAATGTATTCGTCCATAATTAATAATTAGATTCGATGAATATGAATACAATTTATACGAAAAATAAAAAAGAATAAAGAGCGCCGAGTCAATAAAGACTGAGAAGATTGATTCAGGAACAAATTTTATTAGGAGCTCCATTGCAGAGTTCGGGCCTAGTCATTAATCGAGAAGCGATGGGAACGACAGAACCTGTGACTGAGGAAGATTCCCTTGAAAACGAATCCTAATGATTCATTGGGTGGGATGGCGGAACGAGCCAAGAACCAATTCATTTATTCTGATAGGTCATGGAACGCCCCTACGAATGAAAGGGATGTTGAAAGAGCAAATATTCGCCCGCGAAAGCCTTACTGGATTGCTAAGTTTTGGGCAATTCAATAAAAATAAATAAAATAAAGGTAAAAATAAATGAAGATTCATTAATTATAAAATGGAATTTATCATTTTATTTTATTCCTACGTGTACGTGACAGATTATATCTCAAAAAATTCCATGATTCATTATTCATTCAATTCAAAATATATACAATATTATTTAATCGTTTCATTCGCGAGGAGCTGGATGAGAAGAAACTCTCATGTCCAGTTCTGCAGTAGAGATGGCATTGAGAAACAACCATCAACTATAACCCCAAAAGAACCAGATTTCGTAAACAACATAGAGGAAGAATGAAGGGAATATCTTATCGAGGCAATCGAATTTGTTTCGGCGGATACGCCCTTCAGGCACTTGAACCCGCTTGGATCACATCTAGACAAATAGAAGCGGGGCGACGAGCCATGGCACGATATGCGCGTCGTGGTGGAAAAATATGGGTACGTATATTTCCAGACAAACCTGTTACAGTAAGGCCTACCGAAACACGTATGGGTTCGGGGAAAGGATCTCCCGAATATTGGGTATCCGTCGTTAAACCGGGTCGAATACTTTATGAAATGGGTGGAGTATCAGAAATTGTAGCCAGAGAAGCTATTTCTATAGCTGCGTCCAAAATGCCTATACGAACTCAATTCGTTATTGCGGGATAGGGATATGGAACGAAAGGAAAGGGGCCTTGTGATGAAAAAACCGCAGTTTTTTTATTTCTGGACAAACAATCTTTCTTCTTTTTTTCTTCGCCCTTTAGTTAGTTAGCATTGAAAGAAAAAAGAGAAAAATAATAAGAATGATATGATTCAACCTCAGACCTATTTAAATGTAGCGGACAACAGCGGGGCTAGAGAATTAATGTGTATTCGAATCATAGGAGCTAGTAATCGCCGATATGCTCATATTGGTGACGTTATTGTTGCTGTAATCAAAGAAGCAGTTCCCAATATGCCTCTACAAAGATCAGAAGTGATCAGAGCTGTAATTGTACGTACATGTAAAGAACTCAAACGTGACAATGGTATGATAATACAATATGATGACAATGCAGCAGTTGTCATTGATCAAGAAGGAAATCCCAAAGGAACTCGAGTTTTTGGTGCGATCGCTCGGGAATTGAGACAGTTGAATTTTACTAAAATAGTCTCATTAGCTCCTGAGGTATTATAAATAGATTCTAAATAAATACTAATAGATGAAAACATAATAAAACATAAAAAAAGGGAGGTTCATAGTAAGATATCTGAACTGAATTAGATTCCATTAATTAGTAGAATGCATTAGTAGATTGTTTCTCACGCATATACCTTTAATAATTCATGAAAAAAAAAGAGTAGAGCATGCTGATTATATAAAAACCCGGAGGCACCAATAATTATAGTTCATCATGGGTAGGGACACTATTGCCGAAATAATAACTTCTATACGAAATGCTGACATGGATAAAAAAGGAACGGTTCGAATAGCATCTACAAATATCACTGAAAACATTGTTAAAATACTTCTACGCGAAGGCTTTATCGAAAATGTGAGAAAACATCGAGTAAGCAAGAAATATTTCTTGGTTTCAACTCTGCGACATAGAAGGAATAGAAAAGGGCCATATAGAACTGTTTTAAAACGTATCAGCCGACCCGGCCTACGAATCTATTCCAACCATCAACGAATTCCTAGGATTTTAGGAGGAATGGGTATTGTAATTCTTTCGACTTCTCGAGGTATAATGACAGACCGAGAGGCTCGACTAGAAGGAATCGGGGGAGAAATTTTGTTATATATATGGTGATCTTTATGATCTACGAATTGCATCCGTAGGAAAACTTCCTATTTTTTTTTTGAAAAAAGAGGAAGGGTTGTCTAATATCACTCCTACTCCATGAGTTGATAATTAAAGGGGTTACCTGGAATGAAAGAACAAAAATGGATTCATGAAGGTTTAATTACTGAATCACTTTCCAATGGTATGTTTCGGGTTCGTAGTGACTTTTCAACATTCCTCTCGTTCGGATACAATCGGAGGTTCAAAATTTCAAGAGACTTATTTTCTTTTCTTCGAAGGAGTAGATTCAAAATTAAAATAAAATTAAGGAGAAACAAATATGAAAATTAGGGCGTCCGTTCGTAAAATTTGTGAAAAATGTCGACTGATCCGCAGGCGGGGACGAATTATAGTAATTTGTTTCAACCCGAGGCATAAACAGAGACAGGGATAATTTTTTTTTTAGAGACTCTCCAAAGGACTCAATACACAAACAAATAAAGGACCCATTTTGACATGAAAATAAAATATACGTATATTTCTGACTCATATTTAGGAGATGATAAAATATGACAAAAACCATAACAAGAATTGGCTCACGTAGGAGTGGGCGCATTAGTTCACGTAAGACTGGACGTCGAATACCAAAAGGGGTTATTCATGTTCAAGCAAGTTTCAACAATACCATTGTAACAATCACAGATATACGGGGTCGGGTTGTTTCTTGGTCCTCCGCCGGTACTTGCGGTTTCAAGGGCACAAGAAGAGGGACGCCGTTTGCTGCCCAAACCGCAGCCGCAAACGCTATTCGTACAGTAGTAGATCAGGGTATGCAACGAGCAGAAGTTATGATAAAGGGTCCTGGTCTTGGAAGAGATGCAGCACTACGAGCCATTCGTAGAAGTGGTATACTATTAAGTTTTGTCAGAGACGTAACCCCTATGCCACATAATGGGTGTAGGCCTCCTAAAAAAAGGCGTATATAGAAATAAGAATTGAGAATTGAACGAATTTCAAGAGAAAGAAATGATTAAATGATCGGATCAAATAATATGACTATGTTTCGAGAAGAAGTAGCAGTATCTACTCGGACACTACAGTGGAAGTGTGTTGAATCAAGAGAAGACAGTAAGCGTTTTTATTATGGACGTTTTATTTTGTCTCCGCTTATGAAAGGTCAAGCTGATACAATAGGCATTGCGATGCGAAGGGCTTTGCTTGGAGAAATAGAAGGAACATGTATTACACGCGCAAAATCTGAAAAGATACCACATGAATATTCTACCATAGAAGGTATTGAAGAATCCGTACATGAAATTTTAATGAATTTGAAAGAAATTGTATTGAAAAGTAATCTGTATGGAACTCGCGACGCATCTATTTGCGTCAAGGGTCCTGGATATGTAACTGCTCAAGACATCATCTCACCACCTTCTGTGGAAATCGTTGATACTACACAGCATATAGCTAGCCTGACGGAACCAATTGATTTTTGTATTGGATTACAAATCGAGAGTAATCGAGGATATCGTATGAAAACACCAAATAACGCTGAAGAAGGAAGTTATCCAATAAATGCTGTATTCATGCCTGTTCGAAATGCAAATCATAGTATTCATTCTTATAGTAATGGGAATGAAAAACAAGAGATACTTTTTCTCGAAATATGGACGAATGGAAGTTTAACTCCTAAAGAAGCACTTTACGAAGCCTCCCGTAATTTGATTGATTTATTTATTCCGTTTCTACATGCAGAAGAACAAGATAAAAATGTAGAGGACAATCAAAATAGGGTTACTTTACCCTTTTTCACTTTTCATGATGGATTGGATAAACTAAGAAACAAAAAAGAAATCGAATTGAAATGTTTTTTTATTGACCAATTAGAATTGCCTTCGAGGACCTATAATTGCCTCAAAAGGTCCAATATACATACATTATTAGACCTTTTGAATAAGAGTCAAGAAGATCTTATGAAAATTGAACATTTTCGCATAGAAGATGTAAAACAGATATTGGTCATTATACAAAAACATTTCGTAATTGATTTACCTAAGAATAAGTTTTTTATTTGTTGAAGTCCAAATGATTTCATCTTTTTTTTTTGCTTAAATTTATTCAGCACGATCCGTATATTATATTAAATAAATATAGATTCAGAATTAACTGGAATAAACGTATCTAGGGAAGATTCACTTCCCTAGAAAGATACGTTG